GATTTTGCACGTGTGATACATGTTCCTTCTATTTCTCCAAGTAAGGCCCTTCGCATGGCAATACCGATGGTATCAGCTTGACCTTTCATAAGTGGTGACAGAATGAAACGACCATAATAAAGACGCTTACTGTCTACTCTTGATTCAACACACTTCCACTGTAGTGTTCGAGTGGATCCTGCTACTTCCTCTCGAACCATACTATACTAGTATTATTATTTGATCATTTATTTCTCTTGAAATCGGTTTAATTCTTATTTCTACACACGTCTTTTTTTAGGAGGTCGACATCCATTATGTGGCATAGGTGTTACATCACGTACGAAGCTTAATAATATACCACTTCTACGAATGGCTCGTAATGCTGCATCTCTTCCGAGACCAGGACCCTTTATCATAACTTCTGCTCGTTGCATACCCTGATCAACCACTGTACGAATAGCATTTACCGCTGTGGCTTGAGCAGCATAAGGTGTTCCTCTTCTTGTGCCTTTGAATCCAGAAGTACCGGCGGAGGCCCAAGAAACTACCCGACCTCGTACATCTGTAACAGTTATAATGGTATTGTTGAAACTCGCTTGAACATGAATAACGCCTTTTGGTATTCTACGTCCATTCTTACGTGAACCAATACGCCCATTCCTACGTGAACCAATTCTTGGTATAGCTTTTGTCATATTTTATCATCTCATATTTATGAGTCAGAAATATACAAAAAGAAAAGATACGGAGATATCCATTTCATGTTAAAACAGATCCTTTACCTTATTTTTACATATATATTTTTTTTTGAAAGTAAAGTTCTTTTTTAGAAGAATTACCCTTGTCTCTGTTTATGTTTCGGATTGGAACAAATCACTATAATTCGTCCACGCCTGCGAATCAGTCGACATTTTTCACAAATTTTACGAACGGAAGCCCTTATTTTCATATTTTTTATTCCTTACCTTAATTCTGAATCCACTTCTTGGAAGAGAATAAGTCTCTTGAATTTTTTTTGAACTTCGAATTGTATACCCATGGTTAAAAAAATAACCTAATCATTCGAATCTTTGTTGCGAAGTCGATAAATTATACGTCCCCTGGTTGAATCATAACGACTTACTTCAATTTTTACTCTATCTCCCGGTAGTATCCGTATAAAACTGCGGCGGATCCTCCCTGAAACATATCCTAGAATTAGATCTTCATTATCTAAACGGACCCGGAACATACCGTTGGGAAGTGATTCAGTAATTAAACCCTCATGAATCAATTTTTGTTCTTTCATTCCAGGTAACCTCCTTGAAGTATCAACTAATGGAGGAATAGTTATATAACTCACTTTTCCTCTCTATTTTACAAATAGGAAGTTAGAGATCAAATTCGGATACCAGAGGTGGAAGATTACCATATATAACACAAAATTTCTCCTCCAATTCTTTCTAGTCGAGCTTCTCGATCTGTTATTATACCTCGAGAAGTAGAAAGAATTACAATTCCCATTCCACCTAAAATCTTAGGAATTCGTTGATAGTTGGAATAAATTCGTAAGCCGGGCCGGCTGATACGCTTTAAAATGGTTCTAGTTTTATATATTCCTTTTCTGGTTTTTCTATGTCGCAGAGTTGAAACCAAGAAATATTTGTTACTCTCCTGATGTTTCCGAACGTTTTCAATAAAACCTTCTCGTAGAAGTATTTTAATAATGTTTTCGGTGATATTTGTAGATGCTATTCGAACCCTTCCTTTTTTATCCGTGTCAGCATTTCTTATAGAAGTTATTAGATCGGCAATAGTGTCCCTACCCATGACGAACTAGAATTATAGGTTCCTCCTAATTTTGATATAATCAACATGTTTCCTTTTTTTTCTTTTTTTTATTTTTATTATAAAGTATATACGTGAGACACAATCTACTAATTTGATCTATTTGATCTATTTCAGATACCCTATACTATATCATAGTCTCATCTACTACTATTTATAATACTTCGGGAGCTAATGAAACTATTTTAGTAAAATTTAACTGTCTCAATTCTCGAGCGATCGCACCAAAAACTCGAGTTCCTTTTGGATTTCCTTCTTGATCAATGACAACTGCAGCATTGTCGTCATATCGTATTATCATACCGTTTTCACGTTTGAGTTCTTTACATGTACGTACAATTACAGCTCTAATTACTTCTGATCTTTCTAGAGGCATATTGGGAACTGCTTCTTTGATTACAGCAACAATAACATCACCAATATGAGCATATCGGTGATTACCAGCTCCTATGATTCGAATACACATCAATTTTCGAGCTCCGCTGTTATCCGCTACATTCAAAAGGGTCTGAGGTTGAATCATATCATTTTTATTTCAATCTGTTATTTCAATGCAAAAGTATGAAAGAAAAAAAAGAAATATTGTCCGTCCAGAAATAAATAAACCTGCGGTTGTTTTTTCATCCCCAATACCCCTTTTTTTTTAGTTCTACATCTCTATCCTGAAATAAGAAATTGAGTTCGTATAGGCATTTTGCGCGCAGCTATTGAGATAGCTGCTCTAGCTACAGTTTCTGATACTCCACCCATTTCATAAAGTATTCGACCCCGTTTAACAACGGATACCCAATATTCAGGGGATCCCTTCCCCGAACCCATACGTGTTTCCGCGGGTCTTACTGTAACAGGTTTGTCGGGAAATATACGTACCCATATTTTTCCACCACGACGCGCATATCGTGTCATTGCTCTTCGCCCTGCTTCTATTTGTCTAGCTGTAATCCAAGCAGGTTCAAGTGCCTGAAGAGCGTATCTGCCGAAACAAATATGATTGCCTCGACAAGATATTCCTTTCATTCTTCCTCTATGCTGTTTACGAAATCTGGTTCTTTTGGGGTTATAGTCGATGGTTGTTTCTTAATTCCATCTCTACTGCAGAACCGGACATGAGAGTTTCTTCTCATCCAGCTCCTCGCGAATGAAAGGATTCAAATTCAATAAAATAATATTATAGATACACATTAATAGATACACATTAATAGGTACACATTAATAGATAATACACCAAGTAATGGCTTTTATTGATATTTTATTTCTTACATAAGAAGGAAGATGTAGATACAAGATATACAATACAGCTAGACGTGTGTGTACATTTATGTATCTTTATAGATAATGTAATGTTTCTCTTTTTTATTTTTATAACATAATGAATCCTTTCCTTATTTTTTTTTACCTCTATCGAATTACGACAAAAGATTGCAATCCAATAAATGGAGGTTTCGCGGGCGAATATTTACTCTTTCCTGTTTCATTCGAAGGTTCAATTCATAACCTCTCAGAATAAATCAATTTTTTCTTGGTCCGTTCCGCCATCCCACCCAATGAATTATTAGGATTCGTTTTCAATAGAAGCCTATGCAGTCACAGGTTCTGTCGTTCCCATAGCTTCTCCATTAATGGTTAGGTCCGAACTTTGCAATGGAGCTTCCAACAAAATTCGTTCCCAAGTCAATTTCCTCAGTTTTTATTAACCTGAAGGCTCTTTATTATTTTATTCTATTTTAAATTATTTCATTTTAAAATTCTTATATTTATAATTATCTTATCAGTATTGATTATCAGTATTGATGCTTTATCACACTGCCTTTTATGACGTGATTCATAGACCATACATACATATTGGAATCATATATCATTGATATTTTTGTTCTTTCTTTCTATCATCCTTCCATTTATCCACATCCCTTTATTTTTATTTTTTTTGCTTTACAACCCATAATCAGATCTATTTTTTGTTGAAAGAATTTCAGTTGCTACAACCATATGATAGATCCACTCATTCATATAGTGACTGTTTCTTGGGATCTCGACAATACGAAGCAATAAGTTGGTTATTAGTTTATTTTATATAATTACAAAGTTTATAGCAGGGGTCAGTTTTTTTTTTAATCCCAACTTGAAACTATAAAGAAAAAACTAACGAGTCACACACTAAGCATAGCAATTATACCAAATGATCAATCGAATTTATATTTAACCTTATAGAATTAGAATTGTTCATTTTTTTATTTTTAACGAAAAAAGAATGAAAGAGTTTGTCATTTTTTGTTTTATCACTGGACAGAATGGGAAGACAAGGTTGATTATTCCTCATCTACAAATATCCAAATTTTTATACCTAATACTCCATAAATAGTTCGAATTGTATAGGAACAATAATCAATTTTAGCGCGAATTGTTTGTAGGGGAACTCTACCCTCTCTGATCCATTCAACACGTGCAATTTCTTTTCCGTCGATACGGCCTGCTATTTGCACTTGAATTCCTTTTGTATCCGTTTGTTCAGTTAATTCAATAGCTTTTTTCATTGCTTTTCGAAACGAAACTCTATTTTTTAATTGTAAAGCTATATATTCTGCAAGAATATTAGGTTGTCCATAAGGTTTTTCAACTCTTGTGATAGCAATGTTGAGTCTCCGGTTTACAGAATGAAACTCCTTTTGTACATTCATCTGTAATTCTTCGATTCCTCGTGTTTGCCCCTCTATTAATAAATTTGGGAATCCAATATAGATTATGACTTGGATCAAATCGATTTTTTTTTTAATTGTTATACGTGCAATTCCTTCGAAACCTGAGGGTATTTTCCTATTTTTTTGTACATAGTTCTTGATACAATTCCGTATTTTTGCATCTTCCTGTAGGCCCCCGGAATAATTTTTTGGTTGTGCGAACCAAAAGGAATGATGACTTTGAGTTGTACCAAGTCTGAAACCAAGTGGATTTATTTTTTGTCCCATATTTTTCTATTCTATTTTATTTTTCATCCATATTTTTTTTATATGAATCTAAATCTTAGATTGATCTAAAAATGATTTAGATTTATCTTTTAATACAATTGTTATATGACATGTCGGTCTTTTTATCAGATAACTACGTCCTCGAGCCCGCGGTCTTAACTTTTTCACAATAGTACTCCTATTGGCTTCGGCTTTACTAATGAATGAATCAGCTTCCTTCAAACCCAT